ATCTAACTGATTCCTTGGTTCGGACCGAAGAAGTAATGTCACTCGATTATTATCAAACTGACTGCAATCTTTTTCTGTCCGTGAGGATCCCGCCAGAGCCAGAGCGCCTTCTACTTCTAATAGTAATAATAGTAATAGGCCATGAACTAGATCAGAATCATTCTCAACGAATCCATAAGAAGTGATCCAATTTTTTTCATCGTGTCTGGATGAAGACCAAAGATCTTGAGCGACCGATCCGGCAGAACAACTCAAAAGATAAAGAAGTATCGTTAATTTCTTCATGCTCGTTCCAAGTTCGAAGTACCATTTGTACAAATAAGAATCCCCTCCCTTACATGATTTCTTCTTCATATAGATAGATATAGGATCTATGGGGCAATTACTTAGAAGTACATTTTGTGCAACAGCCCTTCCTATCTGATAGAAAAGGATCCCATGATCCTGAACCGATCTTATCTGGGATCGAAAATCCCAAGTTTTTCTATGAAGAGCTGATCTAATTGTATTAGTTTCTATAATGGATTTCTTCTGTGTAATACTAATTGATAGGGCCTCATTGATAAGTGCTACAAGATCTCGCGCATTGGAACCCATGGTTATGGACCCGAATCCGTTAGTATGGAACATCTTCTTTTCCAAGTGAAATCCCCTAGTATATGAAAGAATGAAAAAGTGCTTTCGTTGTTGTGGAAGAAGAAGCCTTCGTATCTTAATGCATGTATTTAATTTATTCGGAGCTATTAGAGCGGGATCCACTTTTTGGGGAATATGAGTCGAAGCAATAACAAGAATCTTTCCAGTGGAACATCTTTCACAATCCCTGGAGAGATAGTTCTCTAATAGACCGAGGGATAAGTAATTCGACTCATTCACATGCAGATCATGAATGTTTGGAATCCATATTATGCAAGGAGACATTGCTTTTGCTAATTCGAATTGAAGGGTGATATCAAATCGGTCTATTTTCGGCGTCATATACATAGTTAGCACATTCGTCATAGTTAGCAGCTCCGTATCAATATCAAGGTCATCATCACTATCATCAATATCGTCACTATCATCAATATCGTCACTATCATCAATATCGATATCATCAATAAGATAACCTTTAGGCTTGTCATTCAGGAACTTGTTCGGAAATACCGTAATGAAAGGAACATAGGAGTTTGTCGCTAGGTATTTGACCAAACAGGATCGTCCAGTTCCTATAGAACCTATCACTAAAATACCTCTAGAAGGGGATAGGGCTAAGCGAAGCGAAAAGGGTTTTCCATGAGGAGATGGGGAATGAAAACTATTAGCCCCACACGAGGTTTGTGAATAAGTGATTGTCTGATAATGAGCAAGGAATATCCGTCTTTCTGCTAAACAGGATCTATTGAACTCATAATTCATTAGATCCTTTTGATGAATGTCAACTAAGTATCGTAAGGAAATTGATCCCGGTTGTTCAATCATTTGATAACCAGAGTCATTCTTTGATAAATGATCACTATGAGTCAGACTCAATAGAATTTGATCAATCCTTTTTTCTGTCGTTAAGGTGGAGAACTGAACCAAGAATTCTCTTTCTTCATCATCAATCGAATCACTGTTCGCGACCCATAATTCTATTTTCTCATCAATCCAATCACCGTTCACGTTTTTTCTTTTTCTTATCAATGAATAGATCTCTTTACTTGTACGACTTAGATGTCTCGTATTTCTCGAAAAAATGATTCGATTGAGGGGATTTGGTATGATACTTACAAGATCGATGAGATTGATCTTCCAATATTTCTTCTTAGAACGTATTGATTTGACCCCATAAGCGGGACCACCACCCAATAGCATGTTGCCACCAGAAGCAGAACCCCGTATTTCTTCCAGAGAATCTCCTAATTGTTCCAGAAGAACTAGAAAGAGATTCTTTAACCAGAAAGAATTCAGTTCAGATGTAGGATACCTATCCAGAAGTTTTCGAAATTCCATCATGTATGATGGAATCATCAAAGATTTGATCTTTTCTAACTCTGTCTGTAACTCACTAGAGGCTCGGGAAACAAAGAGAAGATGTATACGAACGAGATATCCAGCAACAAGAAGAAGGAAAAAGATTGAATAGAGGAACTCCCGAGCATTTGTTGATCTAAGATGTGCCCATATCAATGGAACGGGTGACTCATTATTTCGATGAATCATTTCTTCGGCCAGAAGAAGATTCTGTAAACATTGACTCGAAATCTCACTTATCAGAGTCCATTGTGGAAGAATCTTCTGAGGAATTGGCCGTGATATATCTGATCCATGCATCATATCATGAAAAATGGATACAAATTTTTGACTGCTACTTAGTATCGGCAATGGGTCTGAAAGAGTATCTAAAAGGGTGAAATTGAGATATTTGCACCCTGTCGAAGTAAGGAACCATGGCATATATGTTTGGAACAGATTCCATTTTGATAGATTTGAAAAAGCACTATCTCGTTGAAAGGTTCTATACATCTGCCCTTTCTCA